ACAAGTATGGTGGATCGTCATGTATATAATAGTGAGGTAGTATGGGACAAAAAATAAATCCACTCGGTTTCCGACTTGGTATAACCCAAAGTCATCATTCCCTTTGGTTTGCAAAACCAAAAAATTATTCTGAGGACCTACAAGAAGATCAACAAATAAGAGACTTTATTAAAAATTATATTCAAAAGAATATGAGAATATCCTCCGGCGCCGAGGGAATTTCGCATATAGAGATTCAAAAAAGAATCGATTTGATCCAGGTCATAATCTTTATGGGATTCCCAAAGTTATTAATAGAAAGTAGACCGCAAGGGGTCGAAGAATTACAGATGAATCTACAAAAAAAATTTCATTATGTGAACCGAAAACTTAACATTGCTATCACAAGAATTGCAAAACCTTATGGAAACCCTAATATTCTTGCAGAATTTATAGCCGGACAATTAAAGAATCGAGTTTCATTTCGAAAAGCAATGAAAAAGGCTATTGAATTAACTGAACAAGCGGATACAAAAGGAATTCAAGTACAAATTGCAGGGCGGATCGACGGAAAAGAGATTGCCCGTGTCGAATGGATCAGAGAGGGCAGGGTTCCCCTACAAACCATTCGAGCTAAAATAGATTATTGTTCCTATACAGTTCGGACTATCTATGGGGTCTTGGGCATCAAAATTTGGATTTTTATAGACAAGGAAGAGGAATAAGAAAACTTTCATTGTTTTTTCCTTCTATCACCCGATAGAAGGAAAAAGGGAAAACTCATTCATTCTTTTTCCTACCAATCAAACTAATTCTTAATTCTATAGGGTTGAATAAAAATTCAATTGACCTTTTGATATAATTGCTATGCTTAGTGTGTGACTCGTTGGTTTTTTTTAGGGTTAGGGTTACAAAAGACCGGACCCGATAGTGTGAAAACCAATTCATCACTTCATATTATCTGGATCTAAAGAACCAGTCAAGATATGTTAAATCAGTCATATCTTTGTAGCAACTGAAATAATTAAACTTTAACTTTTTTAAAGCAAAATTACAGAAGAAAGGTGTGGATAAATGGAAAGATGAGAGAAAGAGAGAAAAAGAATATCAATGATATAGAATTCCAATATGGAAGGTCTATGGGTCATCTCATAAAAGACAGTGTAATAAAGCATCAATACTAATTGATTCATACATAATGAAATATTCAATAAATTTCTTATAGAAGAGAAGAAAAAACTCAAGAGCTTCGAGTCAATAAAGACTAAGAAGGTTGACTCAAGAATAAATTGGATTATGAGCTCCATTGTAGAATTCTGACCTAATCATTTAGTACGAAGTGGTGGAAACGAAGGAACCTGTGAATGCAAAAGATTTTATTAAACAAACGAATCTTAATGATTCACTAGTTAGGATGGCGAAATGAACCGCAAATCAATTCATCTATTTGGAAAAGTGACGAACAAGTGCTAGGACTGAAATAGAGATTGCAAGAGTAAATATTCGCCCGCGAAAACCTTCTTTTTTTGAATTGGTAAACTAGGATAAAGGAAAAAAGACAATAAAGATTTATTAGGACGTTAGAAAAAAATAAAATTTTTTATAAAAATGTTCTAATAGCTATTCAAATTAATTGAAATTCAATTTTGAATCCTTTTATTCGCGAGGAGCTGGATGAAAAGAAACTCTCACGTCCAGCTCTGTAGTAGAGATGGAATTCCGAAAAAACCATCAACTATAACCCCAAAAGAACTAGATTCCGTAAACAACACAGAGGAAGAATGAAGGGAATATCTTATCGAGGTAATCATATTTGTTTCGGTAAATATGCTCTTCAGGCACTTGAACCCGCTTGGATCACATCGAGACAAATCGAAGCAGGTCGCCGGGCAATGACACGAAATGCACGCCGTGGTGGAAAAATATGGGTCCGTCTCTTTCCAGACAAACCAGTTACAGTAAGACCTGCTGAAACACGTATGGGTTCGGGGAAAGGATCCCCTGAATATTGGGTAGCTGTTGTTAAACCGGGGCGAATACTATATGAAATGGGTGGAGTAACCGAAAATATAGCTAAAAGGGCTATTTTAATAGCAGCATCCAAAATGCCTATACGAACTCAATTTATTATTTCGGGATAAAAATGTAGAACGTACAGAAATGAGTCTTGGGGATGAAACAAAATCACCTATTTATTTTTTAGACTTAGACAAACAATATTTCTTTTATTTTCTTCATCCTTTGCATTGGAAGAATAGATTCCAAAATTTATATGATTCAACCTCAGACCCATTTAAATGTAGCGGATAACAGCGGGGCTCGAAAATTGATGTGTATTCGAATCATAGGAGCTAGTAATCGCCGATATGCTCATATTGGTGACGTTATTGTTGCTGTGATCAAAGAAGCAGTACCAAATATGCCCCTAGAAAAATCAGAAGTAGTCAGAGCTGTAATTGTTCGTACTTGTAAAGAACTTAAACGTGACAGCGGTATGATAATACGATATGATGACAATGCTGCAGTTGTGATTGATCAAGAAGGAAATCCAAAAGGAACTCGAATTTTTGGGGCAATCCCCCGCGAATTGAGACAATTAAATTTTACTAAAATAGTTTCATTAGCTCCCGAAGTATTATAAAAAAAAGAGATCTGAATTTTTGGGGTATTTGAAGGGAAATAGATTAAGAACTAGATTAATTCGTAGCTTGTGTTTCGCGCATATACCTTGAAAAATTTATATTCATAAACCAATAAAAAAAAAAAAGAAAAACATGTTAATTATATCCAATTTTGGGACGCCAAAAGTTTTAGTTCATCATGGGTAGAGACACTATTGCTGAGATAATAACCTCTATACGAAATGCTGATATGGATAGAAAAAGAGTTGTTCGCATAGCATCTACTAATATTACCGAAAATATTGTTAAAATACTTTTCCGAGAAGGTTTTATCGAAAACGTCAGAAAACATCGAGAAAAAAACAAAAATTTTTTGGTTTTAACCCTGCGACATAGCAGGAATAGGAAAAGACCCTATAGAAATTTGTTAAATTTAAAACGGATCAGCCGACCCGGTCTACGAATCTATTCTAACTCTCAACGAATTCCTAGAATTTTAGGTGGAATGGGGATTGTAATTCTTTCCACTTCTCGGGGTATAATGACAGATCGGGAGGCTCGACTAGAAGGAATCGGCGGAGAAATTTTATGTTATATATGGTAATCCATTGAATATCCAAATGAAATCCGAAACCTCTTCCTATTTGAGAAAAAGAAAGGGGGGTGAGTTGTCTAATATCGTTTCTCCTCCATTAGTTGATACCTCAAGGGGGCTTTACCTGGAATGAAAGAACAAAAATGGATTCATGAAGGTTTAATTACTGAATCGCTTCCCAATGGCATGTTCCGGGTTCGCTTAGATAATGAGGATCTGATTCTAGGTTATGTTTCGGGAAAGATCCGGCGTAGTTTTATACGGATACTACCCGGAGATAAAGTCAAAATTGAAGTAAGTCGTTATGATTCAACCAGAGGACGTATAATTTATCGACTCCGAAACAAGGATTCGAAAGATTAGCTGATTTTTATTCAATACAATTCGAGATTAAAAATTGCAAGAAACTTATTTTCTACCAAGAAGTAGATTCAGAATTAAGATAAGGAATGACAAATATGAAAATAAGAGCTTCCGTTCGTAAAATTTGTGAAAAATGTCGACTAATCCGTAGACGGGGGCGCATTAGAGTAATTTGTTCCAACCCGAGACATAAACAAAGACAAGGATAAAGGGATAATCAGACTCACTAAAGGGCTCAGCGTACAAATAAAGAATCTGTTTTGACATGAAATGGATATATCCATATATTTCTGACTCATATTTATGAGATGATACAATATGGCAAAAGCTATACCGAGAACTGGTTTACGTAGAAATGTACGTATTGGTGCACGTAAAAGTGCACGTAAAATACCAAAGGGAGTTATTCATGTTCAAGCAAGTTTTAATAATACCATTGTCACAGTTACAGATGTACGAGGTCGGGTGGTTTCCTGGTCCTCGGCCGGTACTTGTGGATTCAATGGTACGAGAAGAGGGACACCCTTTGCCGCTCAAACTGCAGCAGCAAATGCTATTCGTACAGTAGTAGATCAAGGTATGCAACGAGCAGAAGTCATGATAAAAGGTCCCGGTCTCGGAAGAGACGCCGCATTACGAGCTATTCGTAGAAGTGGTATCCTATTAACTTTTGTACGGGATGTAACCCCTATGCCACATAATGGCTGTAGACCTCCGAAAAAAAGACGTGTGTAGAAATAAAGAGTGAATCGATTTCAAGAGAAACAAGAGAAATAAATAATTCAATCAAAAAAAATATTATTACTATGGTTCGAGAGAAAGTAACAGTATCTACTCGGACACTACAGTGGAAGTGTGTTGAATCAAGAACAGACAGTAAACGCCTTTATTATGGTCGATTTATTCTGGCTCCACTTATGAAAGGACAAGCCGACACAATAGGCATTGCGATGCGAAGAGCTTTGCTTGGAGAAATAGAAGGAACATGTATCACACGTGTAAAATCCGAGAATGTCTCCCACGAATATTCTACTCTAACGGGTATTCAAGAATCGGCCCACGAAATTATAATGAATTTGAAAGAAATTGTATTGAGAAGTAATCTATATGGAACTTGTGACGCGTCTATTTGTGTTAGGGGTCCTGGATATGTAACTGCTCGAGATATCATCTTACCACCTTATGTAGAAATTGTCGACAATACACAACATATAGCTAGATTGACAGAACCAATTAATTTGCATATTGGATTAGAAATTGAGAGAAATCGCGGATATCTTATAAAGATGCCACATAACTTTCAAGATGGAAGTTATCCTATAGATGCTGTATTCATGCCTGTTCGAAATGTGAATCATAGTATTCATTCCTATGGAAATGGGAATGAAAAACAAGAGATACTGTTTCTCGAAATATGGACAAATGGCAGTTTAACTCCGAAA